TGGGAACGGCAGAACCTGTGACTGCATAGGCTTCTATTGAAAACGAATCCTAATAATTCATTGGGTGGGATGGCGGAACGGACCAAGAAAAAATTGATTTATTCTGAGAGGTTATGAATTGAACCTTCGAATGAAACAGGAAAGAGTAAATATTCGCCCGCGAAACCTCTATTTATTGGATTACAATCCTTTGTCGTAATTCGATAGAGGTAAAAAAAAAATAAGGAAAGGATTCGTTATGTTATAAAAATAAAAAAGAGAAACATTACATTATCTATAAAGATACATAAATGTACACACACGTCTAGCTCTATTGTATATCTTGTATCTACATCTTCCTTCTTATGTAAGAAATTTAATATCAATAAAAGCCATTACTTGGTGTATTATCTATTAATGTGTACCTATTAATGTGTATCTATAATATTATTGAATTAGAATCCTTTCATTCGCGAGGAGCTGGATGAGAAGAAACTCTCATGTCCGGTTCTGCAGTAGAGATGGAATTAAGAAACAACCATCGACTATAACCCCAAAAGAACCAGATTTCGTAAACAGCATAGAGGAAGAATGAAAGGAATATCTTGTCGAGGCAATCATATTTGTTTCGGCAGATACGCTCTTCAGGCACTTGAACCCGCTTGGATTACAGCTAGACAAATAGAAGCAGGGCGAAGAGCAATGACACGATATGTGCGTCGTGGTGGAAAAATATGGGTACGTATATTTCCCGACAAACCTGTTACAGTAAGACCCGCGGAAACACGTATGGGTTCGGGGAAGGGATCCCCTGAATATTGGGTATCCGTTGTTAAACGGGGTCGAATACTTTATGAAATGGGTGGAGTATCAGAAACTGTAGCTAGAGCAGCTATCGCAATAGCTGCGCGCAAAATGCCTATACGAACTCAATTTATTATTTCAGGATAGAGATGTAGAACTAAACAAAAAGGGGTATTGGGGATGAAAAAACAACCGCAGGTTTATTTATTTCTGGACGGACAATATTTCTTTTTTTTTTTTTTTTCTTTCATACTTTTGCATTGAAATAACAGATTGAAATAAAAATGATATGATTCAACCTCAGACCCTTTTGAATGTAGCGGATAACAGCGGAGCTCGAAAATTGATGTGTATTCGAATCATAGGAGCTGGTAATCACCGATATGCTCATATTGGTGATGTTATTGTTGCTGTAATCAAGGAAGCAGTTCCCAATATGCCTCTAGAAAGATCAGAAGTAATTAGAGCTGTAATTGTACGTACATGTAAAGAACTCAAACGTGAAAACGGTATGATAATACGATATGACGACAATGCTGCAGTTGTCATTGATCAAGAAGGAAATCCAAAAGGAACTCGAGTTTTTGGTGCGATCGCTCGAGAATTGAGACAGTTAAATTTTACTAAAATAGTTTCATTAGCTCCCGAAGTATTATAAATAGTAGTAGATGAGACTATGATATAGTAGGGTATCTGAAATAGATCAAATTAGTAGATTGTGTCTCACGTATATACTTTAGAATAATAAAAAAAAAAAAAAATAAAAAAAAGGAAACATGTTGATTATATCAAAATTTGGAGGAACCTATAATTCTAGTTCGTCATGGGTAGGGACACTATTGCCGATCTAATAACTTCTATAAGAAATGCTGACACGGATAAAAAAGGAAGGGTTCGAATAGCATCTACAAATATCACCGAAAACATTGTTAAAATACTTCTACGAGAAGGTTTTATTGAAAACGTTCGGAAACATCAGGAGAGTAACAAATATTTCTTGGTTTCAACTCTGCGACATAGAAAAACCAGAAAAGGAATATATAAAACTAGAACCATTTTAAAGCGTATCAGCCGGCCCGGCTTACGAATTTATTCCAACTATCAACGAATTCCTAAGATTTTAGGTGGAATGGGAATTGTAATTCTTTCTACTTCTCGAGGTATAATAACAGATCGAGAAGCTCGACTAGAAAGAATTGGAGGAGAAATTTTGTGTTATATATGGTAATCTTCCACCTCTGGTATCCGAATTTTATCTCTAACTTCCTATTTGTAAAATAGAGAGGAAAAGTGAGTTATATAACTCTTCCTCCATTAGTTGATACTTCAAGGAGGTTACCTGGAATGAAAGAACAAAAATTGATTCATGAGGGTTTAATTACTGAATCACTTCCCAACGGTATGTTCCGGGTCCGTTTAGATAATGAAGATCTAATTCTAGGATATGTTTCAGGGAGGATCCGCCGCAGTTTTATACGGATACTACCGGGAGATAGAGTAAAAATTGAAGTAAGTCGTTATGATTCAACCAGGGGACGTATAATTTATCGACTTCGCAACAAAGATTCGAACGATTAGGTTATTTTTTTAATCATGGGTATACAATTTGAAGTTCAAAAAAAATTCAAGAGACTTATTATCTTCCAAGAAGTGGATTCAGAATTAAGGTAAGGAATAAAAAATATGAAAATAAGGGCTTCCGTTCGTAAAATTTGTG